TGAATCAATCGAACGCACTTCTAACACCTGTTCTACTTTTGGAAGACCCTGTGTTATATCACCAGATCTCGATTTTTCATATATAAATGTAACTAATGTATCTCCTTCATAAAGGGTTTCCCCATAATGGCCATGAACAGTTGCTCCGGGGGTGGCCAAATAAGGCTTAGCTGATCGTATCACTATCGAGTCAACTTGAACAAGTATAACTTGACCCGATTTGAGGGGCGGTCCATTTTTGGCTATACATACATTTTCACAAATAAACTGTCCAAGACTAATTATTTTAGATGTCTCTGCACAATAATTGTGATGGAGAAAAGACCAATTCAAATTGAATGGATTTAAAATAATGTTACGGCATGGATCGGGATTAAAAATTTTTCCATTTTCATCCATTAAATAATATTTAAATTTAATCACTTGAAAAGTCTGTTTTAAATTGTCAAGTTGCAAATATTTAGTTACTAAGATCTGATTCTGAGTTATTAAATGGTAAGATGAATAAAAATTCTCAATTGGAAGGCATGTTCCTAAAGGGCCCAATGAATTCCTAATTGGAATTAGGGGATCTTTTTTAATTGATTCTTTTATCACACTGTGATATTTTACATCCTTGAATGGCCCCATTCGAGAACAATTGGCTGCTGACAAAATTATCAATGACTGACATTCCTTATTTCTATTCAACAACGTATGAATAGTTCCTTGAGGTTGGTTAAGAGATTGTTGAATTTTTCCCTTGGAATAGGAATAAATGGCAGAAAAGGGGTTGATATTGGTACAATCTGATCCATTATCAGAGAGCAATCCTGACCCCGACGGATCATTCCTTTTTCCGATATACGAAATAGGGGATTTCACTAAGTTGATTCTTAGGAAATGTCGAATCAAACCATTTGTCCTTATTTCAACAAAAGAAGCACGGGCTTCTTCGCAAGAAGAACTTTTTTTGTCTTGGTTCCAATTCAATACTAAACAAGTCCGAACTAATTGAATACTTGTGTCAGAAATTCCTCGAATCGGTTTGCCATTTCCATAAAGGATATAATTGACAATTCGAAGTTGCACATTATCCCTTTCCTGCAATGGATCCGGTGGAAAAAGGGTTGCTAAATTTATACCGTCCGTTATTTCATATGTGACGACAGGTCGAACTAAAACAAAAAACCTTTTCTTACTAGGTGTAATTCGTTGGACATAGATCCAATTTTTAACTTTTTTGTCTTCCTTGGAATTTCTTTTTCCTGTTCCTGGTGGTATCAAAACGCCGGTATGTCTGGATATCTTATCCGTCTCTCCAGGAAAATGGATATCTCCAGAAAAGATTTTCAGTTCAATTCGTTTTTTTTTTCTCTCCACCCGGACCAACCCACCGACTCGGCTTCTTAGATTTAAGGTGATTTGTGTATCGACCCCAACGATACTATTGTTCCGTACCATTATGGAAGAAGATCCGGGCAAGATATGCACCTCTTCAGGAATGAAAAAAAATCGATCTACTTTCATTTGGTATTTTGGCCTAAATTCCTTGACTCCTCGATACTCAATTAAATCCTCTTTTTTGATGACTGAATGCGTTTCTATAGTCCCATATTTAATAATGCCCGAACTCTTTCTTCTGTATCGAGGATCATCGAAATAAGCAAGAATACTATTTCGACGGAAAATACCATTTACGGGGATTTCAATCGAGATACCTGAACAGGGCATTAGTTCATTCTCGAGTTCTTGAATCGAGTGTAGTGGAATGATGAATTTATTTCTTCGCCTTTTTGACAATAAATCAGAATTCTCGTGGAGAATAGGCGAATATACGAGATTATACTGACCAGTACATATGATTCGATTAAGGTCTGAATAATCAGGAATCCTATCTTCTTTTTGACCATAAAAATCCGAACTAAACAATTTCTGCCTCGCCTGATCATTGGTTACTGAGAGGTTAGAAGTATATCTTCGCTTGCCAGAAAGAGAATGCGCATTCATTTGATCCTGATCCTTGTGGATCGAAAGGTAGACTAGACTGGACCTGCACGGCCCTCCTAATAATATCCATAAATGACTTGTTTTTGGTAATAGATGAACATTACCATATGTAAATTCGGGTGCATGATAGACATCGGTACTCCAGTGCATTTCTCCATCTGAATCAGAATAAATATGTTTTCGAACCTTCTCTTTAAAATTCAAAGTGGCTATTCCTGCGCGAATCTCAGCAATTACTTGTTCTGATTCTACATATTGATCGTTTTGAACTAAAAGCAAACTTTTGGGTGGAATATTCACATTATGTAGAATATCTTCACTCTCAATAGTTACATACAAGTCTATAGAACATAGAAAGGCGGGATGCCCATGACGTGTACGTGTCGGATGAACCAAGGCCTCATTGAATTTTATTTTTCCATTAGATGGGGCTCGCACATGTTCTGCAGTACCCCCCGTGAATACTCCTCCGGTATGAAAAGTTCTTAATGTTAATTGAGTACCCGGTTCT